ATTTCTCCAAGCAAAGCTCTTCGCATCGCAATGCCTATTGTGTCGGCTTGACCTTTCATAAGTGGAGACAGGATAAAGCGTCCATAATAAAGACGTTTACTGTCTGTTCTTGATTCAACACACTTCCACTGTAGTGTCCGAGTAGATACTGTTACTTTCTCTCGAACCATAGTCGTCATATTATTTTATCATGGAATCGTTTATTTCTCTTGTTTCTATGAAAGAAAATTCAATATTCATTTCTACACACGTCTTTTTTTTGGAGGTCTACAGCCATTATGTGGCATAGGAGTTACATCCCGTACAAAAGTTAATAGTATACCACTCCTACGAATAGCTCGTAATGCTGCGTCTCTTCCGAGACCAGGGCCTTTTATCATGACTTCTGCTCGTTGCATACCTTGATCTACTACTGTACGAATAGCATTTCCTGCTGCGGTTTGAGCAGCAAATGGCGTCCCCCTTCTCGTACCCTTGAATCCACAAGTACCAGCAGAGGCCCAAGAAACCACCCTACCCCGTATATCTGTAACAGTAACAATCGTGTTATTAAAAGTTGCTTGAACGTGAATAACTCCCTTTGGTATTCTACGTGTACTCTTACGTAAACCAATACGTCCATTTCTACGTCTCGGTATAGCTTTTGCCATATTTTATCATCTCATAAATATGCATCAGAGATATATGGATATATCCATTTCATGTCAAACAAAATAGATTCCTTATTTGTACATCGGTTCCTTTTTTAGGGAGTCTGATTATCCCTGTCTTTGTTTATGTTTCGGGTTGGAACAAATTACTATAATTCGTCCCCGTCTCCGGATTAATCGACATTTTTCACAAATTTTACGAACAGAAGCTCTTATTTTCATATTGATTATTCCTTACCTTAATTCTCTTAATTCTAATGACTTTTTGGAAGAAAAAAGTTTCTTGAAATTTTCCACCTCAAATCGTATTTCCACGAAAGGGATGTTGAAGTGGAAAAAACTACCTAATCTTTCGAATCCTTGTTACGGAGGCGATATATTATACGTCCTCTGGTGGAATCATAACGACTTACTTCAATTTTGACTCTATCTCCCGGGAGTATCCGTATAAAACTACGTCGGATCTTTCCTGAAACATAACCTAGAATCAAATCTTCATTATCCAAACGAACCCGGAACATACCGTTGGGAAGCGATTCAGTAATTAAACCTTCATGAATCCATTTTTGTTCTTTCATTCCAGGTAAAGCCCCCTTGAAGTATCAACTAATGGAGGAGGAACGGTATTAGACAACTCGCTCCTTTTATTCTTTTTTTCACAAATAGGAAGTTTCAAACCCAACTTGGATATTAAAAGGATTACCATATATAACACAAAATTTCTCCGCCGATTTTTTCTTCTCGAGCTTCTCGGTCTGTCATTATACCTCGAGAAGTAGAAAGAATTACAATTCCCATCCCACCTAAAATTCTAGGAATTCGTTGATAGTTAGAATAGATTCGTAGACCAGGTCGACTGATCCGTTTTAAATTTAAAATATTTCTATAGGGTCTTTTTCTATTCCTTCTATGTCGTAAGGTTAAAACCAAAAAAGGTTTGTTGTTTTCGCGATGTTTTCTCACGTTTTCGAGAAATCCCTCTCGTAAAAGGATTTTAACAAGACTTTCAGTAATATTAGTAGATCCTATTCGAACCACTCTTTTTCTATCCATATCGGTATTTCGTATAGAGGTTATTATCTCAGCAATAGTGTCCCTACCCATGATGAACTTAATTTCTTGATGTTTCAAAATTGGATATAATCAACATGTTTTTCTTTTTTTACTTATTTGTTTAATAATATGAATTATTAAAGGTATATGCGTAAGACACAATTTACTAACGAATCTTTTTTTTATTACCCCCTATAAACACATCATGATCTCATTTTATTTTATAAAACCTCAGGAGCCAATGAAACTATTTTAGTAAAATTTAATTGTCTCAATTCCCGAGCGATGGCACCAAAAATTCGAGTTCCTTTTGGATTTCCTTCTTGATCAATAACAACTGCAGCATTGTCGTCATATCGTATTATCATACCGTTATCACGTTTGAGTTCTTTACAAGTACGTACAATTACAGCTCTGACTACTTCTGATCTTTCTAGAGGCATGTTTGGCACTGCTTCTTTGATCACAGCGACAATAACGTCGCCGATATGAGCATATCGGCGATTGTTAGCTCCTATGATTCGAATACACATCAATTCTCGAGCCCCGCTGTTATCCGCTACATTTAAATGGGTCTGAGGTTGAATCATATCATTTTTGTTGAATCTTTTCTTTCAATGCAAAGGACGAAGAAAAAAAAGAAATATTGTTTGTCCAAAAAAAGGGGAAACCCGCATGTTATCTCCAAGACTCATTTCTCTTGGTTTTACATCTTTATCCCGAAATAATGAATTGAGTTCGTATAGGCATTTTAGATGCTGCTATTGAAATAGCCCTTCTAGCTATATTTTCTGTTACTCCACTCATTTCATAAAGTATTCGGCCGGGTTTAACAACAGCTACCCAATATTCAGGGGATCCTTTTCCGGAACCCATACGGGTTTCCGCGGGTCTTAGTGTAACTGGTTTGTCTGGAAAAATGCGTACCCATAATTTTCCACCACGACGCGCATTTCGTGTCATTGCTCGTCGGCCTGCTTCTATTTGTCTAGATGTGATCCAAGCGGGTTCAAGTGCCTGAAGAGCATATTTACCGAAACAAATATGATTACCTCGATAAGATATTCCTTTCATTCTTCCTCTATGTTGTTTGCGGAATCTGGTTCTTTTGGGGTTATAGTTGATGGTTTTTTTTTGAATTCCACCTCTACTTCAAAACCGTACATGAGATTTTCACCTCATACGGCTCCTCGCGACGAAATAAAAAAGTATTCGAAATCTAAATTCAGATATACACGTATTTATTAAGTTAAGTAATAATATAATAAATCCAACAAAACAAGTTGATTGCTTAAGATTTCATCGAATCTAACTTATCTAATCAATCTATTAGATTAGTAATTTGTATATCTTATGGATAACTAAATATTTTTCTATTTTATTAGAAATTGACAAAAATTGAAGATGCAGATCAAGAAATCGAATTTCAATTATTTGTCCAAACATATAAAAATAATAAATATTTCGTTTTTCTTTTTTAGAAGGTTCCATTTTTTGTTTTGTATTTGTAGTTAACGTATTGCCCCAAATTTAGCAAAAAAAGAAAGTTTTCGCGGGCGGATATTTACTCTTTCAATCTCTATTTTTGTTTCAATTGTAGGATTAGCTCGTGTTTTCTTAGTTAGATGAATAGAGTTTCGGTTCGTTCCGCCATCCCGACCTGTGAATCGTTAATTGCAATCATCCAAATTTTTGCATTCACGGGTTTCATCGTTCCCATCGCTTCTTATTCAATGGTTAGGTCTGAATTCTACAATGGAGCTAATGATGAAATTCAATTTGTTCTTGAGTCAATTTTCTTAGTCTTTATTGGCTCGAAGCTCTTTTTTATTTATAAGAAGATTCATTCTATTATGGATGAATCAGTAGTGATGCTTTATTACACTGCTTTTTTGAAGTGGTTTATAGACCTTACATATTTTAATTAAATTATATGTCATTAATATTTTTTTTCTGTCTTTCTCTCATATTTCCATTTATCCACACCTTTTCTCTATTTTGCTTTATGACTTAGAATCGGGTTCATTTTTTATGCAAAAAATTGTCAGTTGCTACAAAGATATGACCGATATATCATATTTTGACTGAGACTTTAGATCCAGATAATGCGAAGTGATGAGTTGGTTATTACTTTTATAGTAATTAGTTCATACTGCGGGGTTGCTAACCCTAAAAAAACCAACGAGTCACACACTAAGCATAGCAATTATATCAAATAAATGGTCAATCTAATTTTTATTCAACCCTATAAAAATAAAAAAAATTAAAAGAATTAAGAAATATTTCTTTTTTGTATTAGATAATTGGATAGAAGGAAAAGATAAAAGATAAGTAAATATTTTTTATCATTCCTCGTCTATAAATATCCAAATTTTAATGCCTAATACCCCATAGATTGTTTGAACTCTATAGGAACAATAATCAATTTTAGCTCTGATGGTTTGTAGGGGAACCCTACCTTCTCTGATCCATTCAACACGTGCAATTTCTTTTCCGTCGATACGCCCTGCAATTTGCACTTGAATTCCTTTTGTATCTGCTTGTTCAGTTAATTCAATAGCTTTTTTCATTGCTTTTCTAAATGAAACTCTATTCTTTAATTGTCCGGCTATAAATTCCGCAAGAATATTAGGGTTTCCATAAGGTTTTGCAATTCTTGTGATAGCAATATTTAGTTTTCGGTTTATGTTTACACAATTAAATTCGTTTTGTAAATTCGTTTGTAATTCTTCAATTCCCCGCGGACGACTTTCTATTAATAACTTTGGAAATCCCATAAAGATTATAACCTGGATCAGATCGATTCTTTTTTGAATCTCTATACGTGCAATTCCCTCGACTCCAGAGGGTATTCTCATATTTTTTTGTATATATATCTTGATACAATTTCTTATTTTTTGATCTTCTTGTAAACCCTCAGAATACTTTTTTGGTTGGGCAAACCAAAGGGAGTGATGACCTTGAGTTGTACCAAGTCTGAAACCAAGTGGATTTATTTTTTGTCCCATATTCCCCCACTGCTATACATATCATAATACGTCGTAGCTGTATATATATTTTTTTTTCATTTAGGTTTTTTTTAACGAATCTATCTCTACATATTCATCTAAAGATATGTCTTTCATTACAATAGTTATATGACAGGTTGATCTTTTTATCGGAAAACTACGTCCTCTAGCTCGAGGTTTTAATTTCTTTACAGTGCTGCCCTCGTTGACTTCGGCTTGGCTAATAACTAAATTGGGTTCATTAGAACCCATATTGTGACTAGCATTAGCTGCTGCTGAATAAACTAAT